GAAAAAAGGGTATTTATAGTTTGCATGGTCCAATCATTGGTATCGAAAATTTATACAATAAAATTAGGTAGGTTCTTAGTCTAGTATAGTTCCCTATCTATGATTCTGCTATGTACTAAAAGAATTTTATTGTAATGGAATAGAATATAGGAGGAATCGAATCCCTTATATGAGTAAAAAGAATAAGTACAGTTTTAAATGTTTTGCTTATGTACAAAGTAACAACCAACCATTCTAATTGGATCAGTGAATCATTTTTCAGTCATTCATTGAATGATAAATCACTACAAGTGAGGGAGATACACGATTTAAATAACGGAAAATCAAATATTTTAAAATTGTATCTAGAATGACCGGAAAGGTAGAAACAAGACCGGATATAATTTGATCATTATGAGCAAATCCAAAATCTTTGTAGACAGATCCAATCATTAGTTCCCAACCGTGGGGCGAATGGAATCCTATACATAAATCAGTTACTAAAAGAATGGAAAAGGCTTTGATTGTGTCGCTTAAGTTATATAGAAATTCTTGAACCCAATAGTTAAGAATAACAAGTTCTTCATTACCTAGCATAGAATAACCACTTAGAATAACGAAACAGATCATATTTGTCGAGAAGTGCAAAATCGTATGGATACAATCTTCATTGTGCATCTTGATCAATTGGATCGTTTCGTTGTAGATTCCGATACGAAGCTTTTGTAGATGTGTTCCCGGGTATTCCTTTATCATTTCGTCCAAGAGTAAGAGTTCCTCTAATTCTATGAATTTTTTTAGAATACTCTTTTCTTGAATATCATTCAAAAAAATTTCGGATTGCCTAGTATCCCACCAATTAGTAACCCAAGATTCCAGACTTTTAGTAAATGAGAGAGAGATCCACCAGGGCAAAAATACTATAGATGCAAGATATAGAAGGGGAATGAATGCTTTCTTTTTTGCCATTTTTTCGTCTTTGAATTTTTAATGAACTCACCCCATTCGTTGACGCTATATAATACTAACTAATATTCCTATCAAGGATCAGTTCTATTACAAGTTATCGAGCCCACGAATCTATTCCCCGCTTTTTTTGTGTATGATTCAGCGGTTAGTACTTGAATTTATAAATAATACAGAAATGGAATAAAAAAGAATCCACTTCGAATAAAGAGATTGTTTCCAAATCTATCACTTGCTAAAATTCGAAGAGAGCGACCCCTTTCAATAAAGAAATGCATGAAAGAGCCCCTTCAAGTAACAAATATTATTCAGATTTTGAAACGAAAGAACTCTCTTTCTATCAAAATATCCAATTTTTTGAAAAAAAAAAAAACGACGCATAGTCCGGGAATAATTGAGAGAATTTTCTGAAGAATATTGTGATTCTGATAAAAAAAATGACTACCAAAACAAGACAAAAAAGCTATCGTTATAAGCATCCCAATCGTTTGGTAATTAAGAAGTACAAAAAAAAAGGGATAAAAAGAAAAATTGATTGACAAAACAAAAAAAAAGAGAATCTACAAGATATAATCTCTCTATTGAAAATAAAAAAAAGCATTCATTCTTTTCATTTAAGTTTCAATTCATTTTTTAAAATACTTCAATTGGTACACGCAAGAAATAAGCCAATTCAGCAGCTTTTTGCTCAAGTTCTCGTGGAGTCAAATTCTCATCAGTACGAGTCAAAGGAATAGCGCCATGGCCTCTGATTTCCATATAAAGGACACGACGAGCATAAATACCCTCTTTCACTTCTATTCTGATGGACTGGACGTCTTTCATAAAGAATTGGAGGAAGATGCGACGATTTTTTCCAGGAAATCCCCAACGAAAAATACACACTATTCCTTCTTTTCTATCGAACCGATCATAACCACTACCTACATTCCACGAAATTGTGCACCACAAATAAGAGCTAATAAAGAGACCCGCAATTCCGTAGAAAGACATCACGATCCCCTGTGGAAAAAAAATGATTTGCGTAGGCGGAAATAAAGATATCGAATTTCTACCAAGATAACTGGAAATTCCAACTAATAAAAACCCTAATGAACCTAAAAAAAGGATAAAGGCCCAGCAGAAATTACTTGTTTTTCGAGACCCTGCTATAAGTTCTATCCATATATGTTCTGATCGCCAATTCATACTAGATCTAGTTGCATTTTATTGAAATTGAGAGAATAACCCAAATTAATTTGACTTTTTGTGTGTTTCCGAAATAACTCCCATCAACTAGCACTATTCTGATGTGAACTTTTATTTTAGGAGTAATTCATCGAATTGGTTAGATATAAAATAATAATATCCATTTCGTATGATTTCCTATAAATATCCACATACATATAGATATATTCACTTTACATTTAAGGCATTCGCCCCGATCCCGATTTGATTTCGTTGCAAATAGCTATAATTTATTTACTCATATATCATGTTTACACACGAATAACAATAATAGTTTCTTTATGTTCGGGGGAAACCACATCACATATTTTATTCTAAGAAATAGATATCTGTGTTATGGTCTAAGTCTAAATCTTGAAAAAAAAAAAAAACAAAATAGATGAGATTTAGCCCCATCATATCGATATCTAAAAAATCTTGTTTTTTTGAATATGAAGAGATAAAGAAGCCATCGCAATTGCCGGCAATATTAGGCCCACGAAAGGCACAAAAAAAGAGGGTAAATTTGTCATAAAATGGATACCTGGATTTACTATTTTTACCTGTTATTGTTATATTGTTATTTATATTGTTATAAAGGTATCTTATAATCATTATTTATAATTCATATAGAATTATACTAAGCATATCTAAGTGAGTATATGTGATATAATAAAAAATATATAAATATAATAAAATAAGTGCAAGGAATGTCGAACTAAATAAATATAATTTTTCATCTTTCTACATGAAATATATATATATATGATAATCGCCTTTTTTATTATCTTGTTTTTGTCTTATAATTTGAATTTCATAAAATGGAATAAAATAAAGAAAGAGTTTCTTACAACTTCCTGAAAAATTTGTTACAATCTGATCCGGGAATAGGGAGTCTTAGTAAAACTGGGGGTTCTAAAAAAATATCGAAAGATGCAAGATTCTGTACTTTTCACTTTTAAATTTTCTATATTTGAATTATATACACATAAGAAGAGAACGTGAAATTCGCTTTATTCTCCTTGCCTAATTTTAATTTAGCGGAAGAAGGAATGCATTCTTTTTTTTTTTGATAGAGGTTTTTACTGATTAGTAATCGGGAATGTCGGTAAAAAAAAATGATCCGCATAATTATTTTTACAATTAAATCTTATGTTATCAAATGCTACCAAGCCAAAATCCATTCTACGGATTTTGGCTTTGATTTCTATAAACTAAATAACTACTCGTTTTATAAAAAAAAAATAATAATTTATATTTTGATTAATTAATATATTTTTTTTATTAAGGATCCACTTGATTGAATTTTGATTCAGAGAAAAGAAAGCGTGGAGCTGAAATAACTCACTCAGAACGTCTTTTAAAAGATTACGTGGTACGATTAGGTCGAATTGGCCCTTATGGAATAAATATTCAGCCGTTTGTGAGCCCTCAGGTACTGTCGTATTCAATGTTTGTTCAATTACTCTTTTACCCGCAAATGCAATGTAGGCATTGGGTTCGGCAATAATGATATCGCCCAACATACCAAAACTGGCTGTCACCCCACCAGTAGTAGGAGATGTAAGGATTGATACATAGAATAACTTTTTCTTTGATTGATAATCATATAAAGCGGAAGCTATTTTAGCCATTTGCATCAAGCTCAAACTTCCTTCTTGCATGCGTGCTCCTCCGGAAGCACACACTAGAATAAGAGGCAAAAACCGATTGGTAGCATATTCGATCAAACGAGTGATCTTCTCGCCAACTACGGAGCCCATACTACCCCCCATAAACTGAAAATCCATAACCCCAATTGCTATGGGAATACCGTTTAGTTGACCTGTGCCTGTTTGAACAGCCTCAGTTAATCCTGTTTTTCTTTGATAAGAATCAATACGATCTTTGTAAGATTCCTCTTCCAACGGAAATTCAATGGTATCCACAGAGACCATATCTTCATCCATAGGAACCCAAGTACCTGGATCAATCAAAAGTTCTATTCTATCTGAACTACTCATTTTCAAATGATGTCCACAGTGTTCGCAAATATTAATTTTTGATTTCAAAAATTTCTTATAATTTAATCCATAACAATTTTCGCATTGAACCCATAAATGCCTATATTTTTGAGTAAAATCTAGATCATTAGAATTTTCCGTTTCTGTTATAGTTAACTCACTACCAGCCGGACTCGTTTTTATACTTGAACTCTGGGTTTCACTACTATTTCTGCTTTCATCAAAAATGTAACTAGAAATGTAATTGTCATTGTAATTGACAATACCACTTAAAATGTAACTATCAATACAAATTTGAGAACGAAAATAGCTGTCAATACAGCTAGTAATGTGTTTATTCCAACTATATTTAGTATCATATATGTAAGGATCATAGTGGGGATCATCACTATTAGATACACTATTTAGATAACAGGAATTCCGAGAATTAGAAAAAGAGCTTTCTAGTTCACTTAGAAAAGAATGAGCATTGTCAATCTCAAAAATTTGATTTTCAATATCAAAACATATGAAATAACTGTCCCTATTATTATCCCTAACTAAAAAAGTATCATCAGGTACGAAATTATGAATGTCTCTAACGCCGACTAAATGATCAACATTACTGTAACTAGAATTGTCACTATCGCTCCCACTAAGAGTGTTTTTATCTATATCATTTCTAATCGGGTCTTCACTTACACTGGTATTTTCAATAGAACCAAGGCTGCCCATTGATTTACTTAGCCCATACCCGTATTCTAACTCCTTTTTTTTGGACAACATCGAGTTGAACCACCCTTTTTCCATAAAGCCTTGTTGCACATATTTACATGAAAAATACAATAGATGAATAGTCATTCGATA